TCTGATCTTCCCCCCCAATCTGATATTATGGTGCCGGTATAGACAGAAATTCCGCTATGGTCCAATTCTGAACGGTAATAAATACCGGGGCTTTGCAATATTTGATTGATTACAATTCTGTATATTCCACTTACTAGAGAGGTTCCCAGGGAATTCATTAGAGGAATATTTCCAATAAATACGGTTTGTTCTTGCATATCTCTACCGGTTTTCCAAATTAATCCCGCGGATACATATAATTCAGAAGAGTATGTGAGTGATTCATACACAGCATCTCTTTCTTTTATCAAGGGCTCTGCCAATTGATATGTTGCCACAAATAATTGAAATTCAATTTCTTGATCTGTATCTTCCATTTTTGGAAACTTATGAAGTTCTTCCATCAAGCCTTGATCAATGAACCTACAAAATCCGTCAAATTGTATCTGACTAAACCCTGGTATTGTATACATTCCCTCATTTCCATCCCGGAACATCTTAAGTTTTCCGTTTATCAAAAAAATCCAACTATTGGCTCACTCTTCGTTGAACCATATAGATTGATCTAGCAACGATGGAATGTATATTTTGCTCATTTGAACAACATGAAATTTTATCCAACCCCATATACATATATATATGTACTAAATACGTATGAACGGAGGAATAAAAAAAAAATGTGACTCAAATTCGAATTTGCGACAGATACAAATGGAAATGAATTGATAAAGCATTCCTGGAAACAAAATTCTGCCACTTAGACTTATGGAGTCTTGTATAGAATATCAAAATAGATCCAATTTCTACCTTATGATATTACGATCAGATTGGGTACCATAAATGGATTCGGAATTGAATCTGTTCTCTATGAGTGAGATAAAGACAGAATAATCAGGAACCGTCTAGAGTTGACTTTGATTTTAGCACTTAATTTATTTCATCGATTCCGTTGTTCAAAAAACGATTCGCAGAGAGAAAAGATATTTCTACCCATTTGTTAATTAGTAGAATACGATTGAAGTGCGTAAGAGAAGTCATATTTATTAAGTACATGCAGATATAACTATCTAGCTATCCGTATATCCCATCTTTTATCGAAGTTCCCTTGAGGCAACATAGGTCGTGCTATATCCAAATTTCGATTTTATATTCAATATATTCAATGAAAAATGCAAGCACGACGATTTCCTAATAGGAATATGTAGATAAGATACCTGACTAGGTATCCGTGTAATAATTTCTGTTCTGGGGTTTACATATACACATAATTGTTGTTATAATTGAAATTGAAAAGGATTAATTATGGAAAAGAATTGAGACTGATTAGTCGTATATCAATTTGATCTCCTTATGTCATTAAGGAAACCAAATTGGAGATCAAAATCCAAGAACCATTCATGAATTCACAGTCATTAATGCTTCCAATTTGCTCTGAATTTTGGATTCTGTGACTGGAAATCCATTTTTCTCTTTCAATAGAAAAAAAGGGGAAAGCTTTTATTTAGGTGTTGTGTGTTTTGAAATACAATCAATCTAAGAGAACAACAGGACCCAATCAAAAAAAAGAAATGGTTCAGCAATTCCCCAGAATATTTCCATCTATATCTATTTTGTATCGTTTTGGCGGCATGGCCGAGTGGTAAGGCGGGGGACTGCAAATCCTTTCTCCCCAGTTCAAATCCGGGTGTCGCCTGATTAACAAAAGACTCGGAATTTCTTACCCTACTAAACTAATAGAACTCACAAAATTCTTGCCTGGCAGAAGCAGAGGTAAGGGGCGGGGACTGTCGATACCCAATTTTAAGAATCGGGGGGTTGACTTTCAATTATTTCTTCAAAAATCGGGGTGTGACCCAAACCTGTACCATACCAATAGGAATTACCAATATAAATAAAGAAATACTCACTTAATTACGGATTCCTGATGCGTTCAGGCCATTGATTTGATTTATCAATCGAATCAAATCCATAGTAAGATTCAATTGTGAGATTCAGAACTACGAAAGTCAGGGACCGTAAATCCGTGTATCCAAAGGAAGGTTCCTAAGAGACTGTAAATCCTTGCTCCTAGGATCCAAGAAGGGGTTATAGGAAGGACTATAAATACTTCCTAATTACCTTACCCTACTAGTGTTTACTGACTGAGTCTTGAAGTAGATTGGGTAGGCTGGGGGGGAATCCAATTAGGAGTTGTGGAAAGAACTGAAGATACTTTGTATCCATACAAACTCATGAGAGTCTCTGAGTGCTCAGGTTTTCAATTAATATTGTATGGGTGATTGGCTTTTATAGAATAAAAGTGGAAAAAAGTGCTTTCGTTGGGGTAACCCCGCCAAGAATGTAATCCAAGAATGTAATAGGGTGTCTTCCAATTGTTTCACATTTCACAGAAGTAGAGACAGTAAGGTTTAGATGGGAAATTAGGAGTATGTGATAGATAGTTATATATCTTGATGGTATATTTTTTTTTCTGCTTTTTGTTTATGAAAGGCAACAGTAGGTCTTACTATTCCTACATATT